ATGATCCTTCTAGAGGAGGGGATTATACCAAATCTGCCTAATCTAGTTACTTCGTTCCATATTTCCATTCGAGGGATCCTGAGGAAAAGAGTTTGGTTTCCACCGAGCTAAAACAATAAATATGCTGACGGTTCTAGTAAACCAAAACCGCCGTTTTCTAGCTATTTGGCTTCAATCTTCCCTTTACAACACAAAAATGGAAGATCTAGTTACGATTGGAAATACACTTTTGTTTTGTATCTTCATCCATAGATCCTTTACTCATACTCATTCAATTGGAAGATTTGATCCAATTGAAATAAAAAAAATTATGCTTCGCGATTCCATAATCCCATTTTGTATTCAATTTGGAATTGACCCTTGGATATAAATCGTGAGAATGTATAGTCTTCCTCAAATATGCTATTGAGGGAAAAAGGATTAAACCTTTTAAATTTAAGAAATAAAGTTTTTTTTTGATCTTGATCGGAATATGAAAAAACCGAAAGATCCCTTAACTATTTAAGTTATTAATCGAACGAATCGCACTTTTACCACTAAACTATACCCGCTACATATCTCCATTATTATATATGAATGAACCTTTTGCCGAACAAAGGAATGAGCAAAGGAATGAGATACAATTAAGATAGCATCAGACTCATGACAATTCTAGTGTTGGCACTTCGTCCCGCTGGAGGTACTTGAAAAAAATAGGCGAAGAATAGAAAGCAGCTTATTTAAATAAAACTTGACTTGATCATACTTGATCCTAATTCATAATATAATTTATATTATTTAATTATATATATATATATAATTAATTAAATATAATTAATATAATTAAATTAAATAAAAATAAAATGAAAAGTCATCCTTTTCATTTGCTGGAAGTCATTACTGAACTGACATTCCGAATCCAGGGATTTATTAAAGCTGGACCATAACATAAAAATGATGAATTCCGCATTTCTTTTTTCGTTTTCAACTTCCCCTTCAACTGCCAGATCCTATGAATTTGAATTCGGATCAATCGGATCAATTGGATTTCAAATGTTCAAATAAAATAAAGCTTGTCCCTTGAACAAGTAAATGAGTTATGTTATATATGTTATAACATATGTGTGTTTCATTTTTAATATTGTTTAATATTAATTGTTATATGTATGTGTTCTTTTCCGGTTAGTAATTAAGTAAATTGAGAAAAAAATACTTATATTTATATACTTAATACTTAATAAGAATGTGAAAAATATTCTTTCATATTCTATAGTATTAATAGTATTCTTATTATTAGTATAGTATTAATAATACTAACTACTAAGAAATGGCACTTCTATCATAGGACTGGGGATAGACATTTTCTTTGTTGCTTCAATAACAACAAAGAATTTTTGATTTGATATCAAATCATACATAATTAAATTGTTTGATCTATGAAATGATTTATCAGAACAAAAAAAGAAATAATGTAATGGCCCGGCCAGTACTTAACCAGGCCGGGGGAATGAACCTTTCTTACAAAATCAAAGAAATGAAGTAAGGGATTCTGTCTATATCTATTCTATTGGGGATAAGATCTCTGTTTCGAATCATTATCTAAATTGAATTACTGATCAAATTCGTAGATATCTTATCCATTTTAATATATAATTATATAATTTAAAATTTGTTTTTAATATATTATTTCTATTATTTTTATATTATTATCGTTACTTTATCCTATCTTATAATAAATTATTACTAATAAATAATTAAAAAAAGAAAACGAGGTTTTTTTTGTTTCAATCTTTTTACTTCACATCACATAAAAAAAAATTTAAATTTTGAATTGGGAGAGATGGCTGAGTGGACTAAAGCGGCAGATTGCTAATCCGTTGTACGAGTTATTTGTACCGAGGGTTCGAATCCCTCTCTCTCCGTTCCCTCTGATCACTTCAGACTTTAAAATTTGAAAAAATTGGATCCTTTTATTTTTTCATCATAGGGAAATGTTAAATGTATGGAATATATAAAAAAAAATAAAGAAAACTCAACATTTTTTATTCCTCACGTCCAGGATTACGGCCCGGATCGTTAGATAAGAATCCGAAGATGAAGAGAGAAACAAAAAATATCACTACTGTGTAAACGAAGAGTTTGAGAGTAAGCATTACACAATCTCCAAGATTATTTTTTTTAGAAAAAGGAAATAGATTGCCTATTTTTTATCACATACGTTATTTTGGCATAACACCCCAAAAATGAAGTCTTTTCTTGAATCTTGAAAAAAAAGTAATTTTCAACAAATTTCTTTATACTTTGTAATAAGATAATAAGGTAATAAGAAAAGAAAGGTTCTGATTCCTTCATTACCAAAAATGTTTGGCCATATCCGTTATTGGGTATTGTGGGTTCTTAGAAAGTCCTTGTTTACTGGAATGTCAGAACGAGGAAATAAGTTGATCCAAATTTATCACCGCGGTCATTCAATTCAATATACAAGAATTTCTATTTTTGAATCGAGGGTTTATAATGTAAAACTTATCTGATCTTATCCATTTTTATTTTCTAATTTTTTTTTCGAATAAATCATGAATTTTGCAGAGTATTCAAAATTTTATCGAAAACTTACAGCAGCTTGCCAAACAAAAGCTAATAGAAGAAATAGTACAGGTATGACAGGCATAACATCTACGATTGGATTGAAAAAGGCATAAGCCTCGGGCAATTTAGCGAAGAAAAAACTACTCGAATAAAGGGTGGAATTAAGACAGATACAGATTAAACTAAAGATATTAAGCATAACAAACATTTCATTCTTGTAGATTAGAAAATTTGATTTTGGTTGAGTTCTTTTTATGAAGGAAAAATGAAAAGGCGGGTCAAAAAATCCTTCTTTTTCTTCGAACTCTCCCAAATCAAAAATCTTTCCTTTCATTCTCAAATGAGAATACAAGGAATTATAGTTTCGTACAATATCTTAATTGAATTTTATGTAATGATCAATAATTTGATCAAGAATTTTTTGTGATTCTATATTTACATGTGTTGAATCCTAGCAACAATGTATTTCATATGTATTTGGGCTGGGATTGACGAATGACCAATACCAATATTAGTCTTTATTAGTGTCGAATAGAAATCTAAATGGGGCGTGGCCAAGCGGTAAGGCAACGGGTTTTGGTCCCGCTATTCGGAGGTTCGAATCCTTCCGTCCCAGATCGTCTCCATCAGAAACGAAAGATTCTTCTCTTTAACAATTTTCTGTTTAATCTTGCTTGGATATTGGATATATATAATGTGTGACCCAACCCCTTCTTTGTTCTGAATTCAATGTACGGGTAGAAATAAAGATATTTCTTTGAATTCTTAATTAAAAAAAGAATTGGGGGTGGATCATTCCCATTCAGAGTATGCTCATACTCATATTCATATTGAAGTTAGTTACTTAGGGAAACCTTGTGTTCCATACCCGTGAAATGGGAATTCGCACATGGTGCATTCTGAATTGAAATAGAAAAAAAAAGGTCTTTTTTCTATTCCATTCCCCAAGAAAAGCCTAAATAAAATAAATGGTGTATCCCACACTTTATGTAGAGACTAAAGATTACGTAGTTTTTTGTATTAATTGCATTTCATCGTTCGTCTTAAAACTTCTAAGGAAAAAATAGGAAAAAGAAATTGATCTGGATCCCATTTTCTTTTTTTGTATTTTAGCTTATTCAATTGAATAATTGGAAATCAATATAATGTAATGATTGGATGGATGAAAATTTATATATTCCATTTTTATGGAATTGGAGGAAGGATTCTTGAATCTGAAGTAAAACAAAATTGGTCTGTATGCTGTATAATAGATATTATGTATTATTATTGTATTGTTCTATTTCAGTAACAGCGGCCCCTTCCCTTGGTTAAGTCAAAAGGATCTGTGATCCTTTAAATATCATTGAAAATCTATTCTATTATTCTATTAAGTCTATTAAGTAAAGGCCTTTCTTTTTTAATTACTTTTTCATTTATGTGTTCGAAAAAAAAAGGGATGATCCTTTTTATGATTCATCATCCCGAACAATCTGTTGAAGATGTAAATAAGACTTAAGTAAACGCGTTTATTCGTCTTTTTTAGAAATCTGTTTCATTTGAGCCAATGACTATTCATGATTCCATATTGAATCAATTCCATACCGGTTCGAAATTTAATCAGAGGAATGTTATGGTAAAACTTCGTTTGAAACGATGTGGTAGAAAGCAACGTGCGACTTGAAGGACATGATTCGTTGTGGATTCTTACATCCACCATTTTCTATAGGAATGAAGATGCTCTTGAATCGACATAGTTTGTTCTGTTCTTGCTAGGAACCTAATTTGTGTTAGGTTGGTAAATAGGAATAGTACATAATGGAGCTCGAACAAAAAGTATTGATTCATTTATCGGGGGGAAGAATCTAGGGTTAGTAACAATTAATAAGTTAGACCAACTTTGTAAATATATCCTCAATATTGAAATCGAAGGGTTAAAATTCGAACAAGTTTGAAATAAAATAAAAAAGTAAAATTTGTCGAAATTGGTAAAACTTTTTCGATGAAAATGAAAAGTGTATTATATTACAAGGGAATTAATCTTTCGTATTATTCATAGAAAGAAATAACAAAAAACAAAAGGTATGTTGCTGCCATTTTGAAAAGGAATAAGGATCACCGAAGTAATGTCTAAACCTAATGATTTTACAAAGTAAAGAGAAAGGATTCCGGAACAAGGAAACACTATTTTCAATTGTCTCAATAATTTTCTTTAATTTTATTATAATGAAGAAGAAAAATAGATTCGAGACGAGACAAACAAAAGAGGTTAGAGACGACTCAAGAAATGTCTAAAGAGTTACCTTCGCACTTTTTCAGAATTGCCCAACTTGAGTTATGAGTACGAATGATATTTCTTTTTTTCTGTATCTGTAAGTAAGAACAAAAAACGACTCAAATTATAGTCGACTTCATGATTTTATGGATCTATTTGCCATTATATACAGAATATACAGAAATATTAGAATCATTTTTTCTCGAGCCGTATGAGGAGAAAGCCTCCTATACGTTTCTAGGGGGGGGGGTATTATTTATTTACATCTATCCCAATGAGCGATCTATCGAATCGTTGCAATTGATGTTCGATCCCGAAGAGAAGGAAGAGATCTTCAAAAAGTGGGTTTTTACGATCCGATACAGAATCAAACTTATTTAAATGTTCCTGCCATTCGTTATTTCCTTGCAAAAGGTGCTCAACCTACAGGAACTGTTCATGATATTTTAAGGAAGGCAGAATTATTTTAAAGTTAAAGAAAGACCTTCATAAAGAAAAAAAAAACAAAATTTCTTTTAATAATAATAAATAAACAAGAAAAGGTAACTAGTATCTATTTTGGGCAATTAGTTACTCAAAATTTGCTCTTTTCTTGTTGTATTCATACTTTTTCTCTACCTTTTCCTTATTTTTTTTTTTTCATCTAAATTTCTTATTTATGTTGTGCCAATCCAACACGAATTCTTATTTGATTTACTTAATACTTAAATACAATAATTAATTAATTATTAATTTAATTGAATTTGTTTTCCATTCATATTGACAATGTTGTATCGAACAAATATAATTCGATCGTAAATAAGCGGATCCGTTTATTCCGACCCCTAATTGGTTTTTCCTTTACTTCGGTCAAATGATGGGTTTGCCGGATTTACTATTATACATATACAAGATGTATTTTCTTAACGAAAATCACAAATTTTGAGAAAATGGGCGGTCTGTAAATTTTGATATTTCTATTGGGAATCCGTTGTTTTTTATTTTTTAATCCGATCCATTCATTTTGCTATTTTGGTGTTTAGAATTGATCATAAAATCTTTCCTTTCTATTTCTTGTTAGTTCAATGTTTTGACGTAGTTGTACAGTGCAATTCAATTGATTTTTTTTATTTCGATCGTATCTACAAATCATATTTATCTGGGTTGCTAACTCAACGGTAGAGTACTCGGCTTTTAAGTGCGACTATGATCTTTTACACATTTGGATGAAGTAACGAATTCGTCCAGACTATTGGTAGAGTCTATAAAACCGCGACTGATCCTGAAAGGTAATGGATGGAAAAAACAGCATGTCGTAATAATAAGAAGAAAATGGAATTTCTTAATTTCTTATTAGATTCCTATTTTTTTTTAGTAGAATTTGGAGTCGATCCTTACCAGATCAGTCCAAAATTTTGTTTTTATTTTAGGAGGAAGACAAAAAAAATGCACATTTACGGTTGGGTTTAGTGAATAAATGGATAGAGCCCTACGGCTCCAATTCTGGTAAAAAAAAGCAACGAGCTTCTATTCTTTATTTGAATAATTACCCGATCTAATTAGACGTTAAAAAAAATTAGTGCCTGATGCGGGAAAAGGTTCTCCTGTGAGTGGTCCTTTGATTCTTTTTTTTTTTTTTTCTTTTTTTAAAAATCCTAACTATTCTCTATTATAGACTGGAAACGAATGTGTAGAAGAAACAGTATACTGACAAAAAGAATTTGTTCCAAAGTCAAAAGAGCGATCGGGTTGCAAAAATAAAAGATTTTTTAACCTCTAGTAATTATAACGAGGATAAACCCATTAGATAGAAGGGGATAGGAAAAAGATCTGTTGATTGGACTTTCTGTTTCCGGGGTATATATATTTTTTTATACATAATACATACCTTGTTCTGACCATATTGCACTATGTATAATTTGATAACCCAAGAAATGCCTACTGTTTTTGTTTCAAGTAGAAAAAATGTAAGTCAATGGAAGAATTACAAGGATATTTAGAAAAGGATAGATCTCGGCAACAACACTTCCTATATCCGCTACTCTTTCAGGAATATATTTATGCACTTGCTCATAATCATGGGTTAAATGGTTCGATTTTTTACGAACCTGTGGAAGTTTTTGGTTATGACAATAAATCTAGTTTAGTACTTGTAAAACGTTTAATTACTCGAATCTATCAACAGAATTTTTTGATTTCTTTGGTTAATGATTCTAATCAAAATCGATTCGTTGGATACAACCACAATAATTTTTTTTTTTCTCATTTTCATTCTCAAATGATATCAGAAAGTTTTGCAATTATTGTAGAAATTCCATTCTCGTTGCGATTAGTATCTTATTTCGAAGAAAAAGAAATACCAAAATATCATAATTTACGATCAATTCATTCAATTTTTCCCTTTTTAGAGGACAAATTATCACATTTAAATTATGTCTCAGATATACTAATACCTCATCCCATACATATGGAAATCTTGGTTCAAATTCTTCAATGTTGGATTCAAGATGTTCCTTTTTTACATTTATTGCGGTTCTTTCTTCACGAATATCATAATTTGAATAGTCTTCTCATTACTCAGAAGAAATCTATTTACGTTTTTTCAAAAGAAAATAAAAGATTATTTCGGTTCCTATACAATTCTTATGTATTTGAATGGGAATTTTTATTAGTTTTTATTCGTAAACAATCTTCTTATTTAC